AAGAAGTTAATCGTAAATAAGAGGATTGTTTACGAATAAGCACTAATAAAATTTCGCACTCAAATACATAAGAATTATATAGGAACCAAAAGAATCTTTTATTTTCTTTCGAAAAAACATAAATAGATTTCTTCTGAGTAATGGAGAGATTATTCCAATTATGGTATTCGTGAAGAAAGAATTGCAATAAGTGTAAAAAGGGAACATCTTGAATCCCGCACTGAAGGATTTGAACCAAGATTTCCATATGGATAGGATGAGGTATTAGTATATCTAAAACATAATTTAAATGCAATAATTTGTCCTCTAAAAAAGGAAAAATTGAATGAATTGATCGTAAATTATGATATTTTGGTATTTCTTTTTTTTCTAAATAAGATACTAATCGCAAGGAAAATGGAATTTCCACAATAATTGCAAAACTTTCTGATATAATTTGAGAATAAAAATGAGAATAAAAAAAAATGTTGTGAGTGTGACCAATAAATAAATTTTGGTTAGAATAATTAACCGAAGAAATCAAAGAATTCTTTTGATAGATTCGAATAATTAAACGTTTTACAAGTGATAAACTAGATTTATTATCATAACCAAAGACTTTTATGGGTTCATAAAAAATCAAACCATTTAAACCATGATCATGAGCAAGTGCATAAATATACTCCTGAAAGAGTAACGGATATAGGAAATATTGTTGCCAAGATCTACCTTTTTCTAAATATCCTTGTAATTCTTCCATTGACTTCAATTTCTACTTGAACCAGAAACAATAGGTATTTCTTGTATTATCAAATTATACATAGTGCAATACGGTCAGAACAGAGTATGTATCATGTATGAAAAAAAAAATATATACCCCGGAAATACAGAGTCCAATGAACAGATCTTTTTCCTCTCCCCTTCTACTATCCAATAGATTTATCTTCGTTCTATTAAATAAATTATCAGAGGATAAAAAATCTTTTATTTTTGCAACCCGATCGCTCTTTTGACTTTGGAAATTTTTTTTGTCAGTATACTATTTCTTCTACACATTAGTTTCCAATCCATAATAGAAAATAGGTAGGATTTTTTTTTCTTAAAATAAAGAATCAAAGGTCCATTTACAGGAGATCCCTTCCCCACATCAGGCACTAAGTTATTTTTAACGTTTAATTAGATCGGGAAATTATTAAAATTAAGAATAAAAGCTCGTTTCTTTTTTTTTTATTTTTACCAGAATTAGAGCCATAGAGCTCTATCCATTTATTCACTAGACCAAACTCTAATTGTGAATTTCTTAAAATAAAATAAAAATAAGAAAGAATATAATAATAAATTGAAAAATGAAAATTCAATTCAATTTTTCTTATTATTTTATTACGACATGCGGTTTTTTCCATCCATTACCTTTCAGGATCAGTCGTGGTCTTATAGACTCTACCAAAAGTCTGGACGAATTCGTTACTTCATTCAAATGTGTAAAAAACCATAATCGCACTTAAAAGCCGAGTACTCTACCATTGAGTTAGCAACCCAGATAAATATGTATATATAGTGGAAAAAATAGAATTGAACTATACAACTACGTAAAAACATTGAATTTGGAATTCAAAAGAAGAAAGATTAGATGATCAATTAAACAAAATAGCAAAGTAGATTGGATTAAATTAAAGACAGATAAAAAAATGTAAAAATTTACATTAAAAGACCTCCCCACTTTTTTATAAAATAGAAAAATTTTTTTTTTTTTTCGTTAAAAAAATATATCTTATATAACAAATAGTAAATTTGGCAAACCCATAATTTGAATGAAGTAAAGGAAAAACCCATAAATAAATAAGGATCGAAATAAACAGATCTATTTATCTACGATCGAATTATATTTGTTCGACACACCATTGTCAATATGAATAAATTGTAGTTGAGAAAATGAAATCAATTAAATAAAAATGAAATAAAATAAGGATTTGTGTTGGATTGGCACAACAAACAATAAATATGGAAAATATAAAACATAATATAGAACAAGAAAAAAGCAATTGTGAGTAAATAATTACCACACAAATTTATACTAGTTACCTTTCTTTTTTCTAATTTTTTTATTTATTTTATTTTATGAATTCTTTTAAAAATTCTGCTTTTCTTAAAATATCATGAACAGTTCCTGTAGGTTGAGCACCTTTTTCAAGGAAATAACGAATAGCAGGAACGTTTAAATAAGTTTGATTTTTCATTGGATCATAAAAACCCACCTTTCGAAGATCTCTTCCTTCTCGTCGGGATTGAACATCAATTGAAACAATTCGATAGATCGCTCATTGGGATAGATATAGATAAATAACCCCCCCTAGAAACGTATAAGAGGGTTTCTCCTCATACGGCTCGAGAAAAAATGATTCCAATATTTCTGTATATAATGTAAAATATATAAAAAAATTTATGACTTAGACTATGATTTAAGTTTTTCTGTTCTTACTTACATAAAAAAAGAAAAAAAAAAGAAATATCATTCGTACTCATAACTCAAGTTGGGTAATTCTGAAAAAATCCGAAGGTAAATCTTTCTTGAATCGTCTCTAACCTCTTTTGTTTGTTTCGTCTCGAATCTTTTTTAGTCTCCATCATTATACTAAAAAAAAAGTATTGAGACAATTGAAAATAGTGTTTCCTTGTTCCGGAATTCTTTCTCTTTACTTTTTAAAATCATTAGGTTTAGACATTACTTCGGTGATCCTTATCCCCTTTTTCAAAACGCCAGCAACATACCTTTTGTTTTTTGTTATTTCCTTCTATGGAAAGATAATATGAACGATTTTTTCCCTTGTAATATAATATAAAAAATGTTATTAATTTTATTTCAAACTTGTTGGGATTTGAATCCTGTAATTTAAAATTTAAATTTCTATATTGAGGATATACTTAACAAAGTAGTCTAATTTATTAATTGTTACTAACCCTAGATTCGCCCCCCCGATAAATGAATCAATACGTTTTGCTCGAGCTCCATCATGTATTATTCCTATTTACCAACCCAATACAAATTGGGTTCCTAATAGGAACAGAACAAACTATGTCGATTCCAGAGCATCTTCATTCCTATAGAAAATGGCGGATGTAAGAATCCACAGTGAATTATGTCCTTCAAGTCGCACGTTGCTTTCTACCACATCGTTTTAAACGAAGTTTTACCATAACACTCCTCTCATTTTAAATTTTATTTTGAAACGGTATGCAATTGATTCGATATGGAATCATGAATAGTCATTGGCTCAATGATACAAAATATTTTTTATGTATGTATAGGGGGAAAGGTAAATAATTATCTGGAAAAAGTCTTATATTATAAAGGATTTAAGTTATTTCGCCCCTCTGGGTGAAAGAAATTTCTAAAAAAGAAAAAAGAAAAGTGAATCCATTTCCTTAAATCGAATTAAAATCTTCAACAGATCATTCGGGATGTTATGTTAAATTATGGAAAAAATTCTTCTCGGACAAATAAACTCTAAATCTAAAAAGAACAGCCCTATGGATTTTCCAATTCCGGAATAAAATCAGTTATTAACAAAATATAAGCTATTCCAATAATTCGAAAAAGTCATAAGTTTCTCTATATTTATAATATATATTTTTCAAATTTCTTCGAGTACCCGGATTCATAAAAAAAAGAATTTTTGTTTTCATGAGTATGAAATAGAAAAGGATCTCTTTTTCTCTTTCAATTCAGAATTCCATAATGAATCACATAATACGAGAATTCAGATTTCATGGAAAAAAGAGTTTTCCTAAGTAACTTACTTCAATATGACTATTAAAATAGTAGTCTCTTAATGATATACCCAAAAATTGTTTTGAATTTAGAATTCAATGAAATATCTTTATTTTTACCCGTACACTCAATCGCATTTGTGAAAAACTAAATGAAAAAAGTTTTTTTTTATAGAAAAATCAGAACAAAAGGTGACACTATATCCAAGATTAAAGAAAAAAATTTCCAAACTTAAAGAGAAATTTGTTAAAGAGAAGAATCTTTCCTTTCTCATGTAGACGCTCTGGGACGGAAGGATTCGAACCTCCGAATAACGGGACCAAAACCCGTTGCCTTACCACTTGGCCACGCCCCATTTCGATTTCGAATTTCTCTTTAATACTAATAAAGACTAATATTAGTATTAGTCGTTCGTCAATCCCAATTCAAATATATATGAAATATATTACTGTTAGGATTCAACACATGAAAATATAGAAAAAAATGATTGATCATTCCATAAAATTAAATTAAGATATTGTATGAAACTAAAATTCCTTGTATTCTCATTTGAGAATGAAAGGGAAGATTTTTGATTTGAGAGCGCTCGAAGAACAAGAGGGTTTTTTGACCTACCTTTTAATTTTTCCCTCATAAAAAGAACTCAATCAAAATCTAATTTTCTAATCTACAAGAATGAAATGTTTGTTATGCTTAATATCTTTAGTTTAATCTGTATCTGTCTTAATTCTACCCTTTCTTCGAGTAGTTTTTTCTTCGGCAAATTGCCCGAGGCTTATGCCTTTTTCAATCCTATCGTAGATGTTATGCCTGTCATACCTGTACTATTTTTGCTCTTAGCCTTTGTTTGGCAAGCTGCTGTAAGTTTTCGATAAAATCTTTAATGCTCCGAAAAATTCATGATTTTTACGAAACAAATTTTCTAAAAATTTATAAGATCTTATAAATTTTACATTATGAACCCTCCATTCGAAAATAGAAATTCTTGTTCTTGTATTATATTGAATAATCGCACGGTGATAAATTTTGATCAACTTATTTCCTCGTTCTGACCTTCCAGTAAACAAGGACTTTCTAAAGACCCCACAATACCAAATAATGGATATGACCAAAAATACCAAAAATTTTTGGTAATGAAGGAATCAGAATCTTGCTTTTCTTATTATTATTACATTACAAAAACAAAAAATTAGTAAAAATTACCTTTTTCAAGAAAAGACTTCATTTTCTTTTTGGTTTCTTTTTGGGGCACTATGTCAACATAGTGTATGTGATAAAAAATAGGCAATCTATTTCCCTTTTCAAAAAAAATCTTGGGGATTGTGTAATGCTTACTCTCAAACTCTTTGTTTACACAGTAGTCATATTTTTTGTTTCTCTCTTCATCTTTGGATTCTTATCTAATGATCCGGGCCGTAATCCTGGACGTGAGGAATAAAAAAAAAGATTTTGAAAGTCTGAAGCGATCGAGGGGAGCGGAGAGAGAGGGATTCGAACCCTCGGTACAAATAACTCGTACAACGGATTAGCAATCTGTCGCTTTAGTCCACTCAGCCATCTCTCCCAATTCAAATTGAAAATTTTTTATGTGGTGTGACAGGCGAAGTAAAAAAGATTAAAATTGAAAAACATTACTTCCTTGATTTTCGTTTTGTAAGAAAAGTCCATTCCCCCGGCCAGTACTTAACCAGGCCGGGTTCATTACTTCTGATGAATCAATCATTTCATAGATCAAATGATTTCATTTTTTGTTTTTACTATATCAAATCAAAGATACTTGTTATTGAAGTTATTGAAGTAACAATAAAGACAATTTTTATCTCCATTCCAAGTGTAATTTCTTAGTATTAGTAATATAATACTATAGAAATTACTATAAAATATACTATAAAAATAATATAAAATATGAAAATGAAAGAATATTCAAATTAATAATTTTATTTTTGATTTTTTATTAGTATTTATTAATTAGTATGTAGTATTTTGAATTAAGTAGTATTTTGCATTTTGAGTCTTTTTTATCAATTTAGTTAATTATTTAACTGGAAAAAAGCACATACAGATATTAAATTAAATAATATAATAGAAAAAATGAAACACACATATGTTATAACATATATAACATAACTCTTTTATTTGTTCAAGGGACATTGAACATTTAAGATCCAATTAATCCGAGTTCAAATTCAAAAATAGGTCAGTTGAAGGGAAAGTAAAAAAAAAAAAAAATGAGGAATTCGTCGTGGTTATAGCCCAGCTTCAATAATTCCTTCAATTTTGGACTGTCAGTAATGACTTATAACAAGTGAAAAATGAGACTTTTTGCTTTATTCTAACTTTATTAGAATTTGGTTATTTTAATTCTGTAAACTTTCTGTACTTCAACTTCAAGTGCCCCTGGTTGGGGAGGATGAAGTGTCAACGCTCAAGTTTTAATGAATCTGATGCTATTAAGATAGCATCTCATTCCTTTGTTCGACAAAAGGTATATTCATATATAATAATGAATATGAAGCGGGTATAGTTTAGTGGTAAAAGTGTGATTCGTTCAATTAATAACTTAAAAAGTTAAGGGGTCTTTCGGGTTTTTCATATTCCGATCAAAAAAAAACTTTATTTCCTAAAAAGAGTTATCTTTTTCCCCTCAATAGCATATTTGAGGAAAAATAGAAATTCTCATGATTTGTATCCAAAGTTCAATTAAAATTGAATAAAAGGGTTTATAGAGTCACGAAGCATAATAAAAAAAAATTGGATCAAATCTTCCAATTAATAAATATAAGTAAAGGATCTATGGATGAAGATAAAAAACAAAAGTGCATTTCCAATCGTAACTAGATCTTAAATTTTTGTCTTGTATAAGCTAAGATTAAAGCCAAATAGCTAGAAAATGGTAGTTTTGGTTTACTAGAACCATCAGCATATTATTTTAGCTCGGTGGAAACGAAATAAAATTCTTTTCCTTAGGATCCCTCGAGTGGAAATAGGGAACGAAGTAACTAGATTAGACGGATTTGGGATAATAGAATCCCCCTTCTCTAGAGGGATCATCTAGAAAGCGAGTGGCTTTGGGTGTCTTTAATAAGAAAAGCTGACATAGATGTTATGGATCTAATTTTTGTTTCTGGGAATACATCAATTTTCCATAAAGGAGCCGAATGAAACAAAATTTTCATGTTCGGTTTTGAATTAGAGACGTAAGAATGATAAATTAACGTCGACTATAACCCCTAGCCTTCCAAGCTAACGATGCGGTTCGATTCCCGCTACCCGCCCCATATTCCTTAATTCTATATGCATCATCCATTCCAATATGCATTGCATTCCATTTTTTTTTTTTTACCTCAAAAAAATTTCATTTTTTTTTTCATTCAAAAAAATTTCATTAAAAAAAAAAAAAAAGATAAAGGGAGAATGCGAAAGAATGAAATAGGAATGAAAAGCGTCCATTGTCTAATGGATAGGACATAGGTCTTCTAAACCTTTGGTATAGGTTCAAATCCTATTGGACGCAATTTTTTTCCATCTATTTTAAAAGTGACGATACCAAGAAACCCCTTTTTGAATGATTTGAATCAGAAATAATTCGCAAGAATAACTCTTGTTCTAACAATAGAATTAGAGTTATAAATTTATGCTTGTTCCTCAAGTAGAAACAGTTCGGTGTGCTCCTGAATAGCTTCCTTTAAAAAGGTTTCCGCTTCCTCGGTGAATGTCTTGGTAGAAGATACAATTTCTTGAAATTGAGGTTT